GAAGCATTAGCCGAGGGACTCAACGCATAAAAACGGATTTTCTAATCGATTAAGAACCTAAAACACAATAACTCAGAGAAACAAAAAATAACTTTTCCAATAACAGAAAAACCAGAAAGAAACGTCAAAATTGATAGATCCTTAGGTTATTGTTATTCACTTTTTCAATAACAATTGATTGGATTAAAGCGCATCCAACGAAGCCGGTATTTGAATAAGGTAAGGTAAAAACCAAACCTCTGGGACGTAAAGAAATAACTCCGTTTATCACGATGCATTATATTTGTTCAATGGGGTGTTGTCAATAGAAAGGGTAAAAAAAGAATACAACGGAAAAGGATAACAAATTCGGTGGAACAAATATTCAAAAAAATAAGGACTTGTGTTGGATTGGCACTACAGAGATACAAAAAAGTTTAGCTAAGTACAAAAAAGTTTAGCTAGGGGAATACAAAAATAAGAAGTATAAAAAGATCTCGGATTTAGTCAATCAATGAATAAACAGAATCTCGAAAAGTTATACAAAGTTATAAAAGTTCTTTAAAAACCTCCGACTTCTTTAAAATGTCCCGAACAGTTTCTGTGGGCTGAGCACCCCTTTCAAGAAAATATAGAATAGCAGGAACGTTTAAATACGTTTGCTTATTTATCGGATCATAAATACCCACTTTCCGAAGATCTCTTCCTTGTCTTCGGGATCGAACATCAATTGCAACGATTCGATAAATCGCACGTTGCTTTTTACCAAAGCGTTTTAAACGAAGTTTAACCATAACATTCCTCTAATTTTAAACCCCTATGGAATTGATTCAATTATGGAATCATGAATAGTCATTGGTTCAGTCGGTACATAGACATAACAATCTATACTTTTTATTCTATAAAAAATTTATCTCCTACTACTCTCTCGATATAAAATCTAATGCTTTGAAAAAAAAAGCAATAAAAAAACTTTTGTATATCGAATTCAAAGTGCCATGCTATTATTACTATATAGTCATATATAATAATATATAATATGGCTATTCATTTTTCATATGACGAAGGCATAGCCTTCTTTTTTTTTTTTCAAATCCAGCCTCATTGGTCCCAAGCGTTAGGGAATGCTATACGTTTAGTCTGTGATCCTGTGGCCAGTATCAAAACTGCCGTTGAAGGGGCTCTTCAGAATGGGATAATGGTGGACCCAGATGTACATAGACTAGGTCTGGGTCCACCAGATGAGTTTATGATAACTATTTTTATGAAGAAATCTTAGCACGCCCTCGTCTTTTATTAAAAAAATGGAAGAGATAAATTTGATATTTGAGATATTTATTCATTGAGATAAAAAAATGGAAGAGATAAATTTATTCATTGAGATATTTATTCATTAGTAAACCTAACGTCAACGAGGGGACTACCATGAAGAAATTAAAACCTGGAGCTCGAGGACGTAGTTATCCGATCAAAAACCTCCCTGCTGGATAATTATTGTAATGAAAGCTATATGCATGAGTGAAGTATGAAGAGACATGCTGATATATTATTTCAGGTCTATTATTATTTAGACCGATATCTTATTATAGTAAAAAATATCAATATCAATTAGAAATAAAACGATCAATTAAACCTCCCTTCCTTCAATTACATATTATTTTTTTGATCAATTTAAAGTAACATTTTAACAAGGATGCGGGGAATTCCCAAGTTCGTTCGTGACCGGTTTGATGTGAAAACGTATATCCTATGACTTCGAACTTCTAGTCATAAGAAGAAAGCATATCCATTCATATAGAATGGATACGCTTGGGACGAAAGGGATCGAACCTTCGATTACCGGGACCAAAACCCGTCGCCTTACCACTCGGCTACGCCCCATTTCACTTTTTTTACTTTGTATTGATTAGACTTTCTTTCATTAAATAGTATACATGGACTAGGTATGTTTGTCAAGTCCTACCATGGACTCCATTAAATCTTATACTTATTTAGTATACATGGACTAGGTATGTTTGTCAAGTCCTACCATGGACTCCATTAAATCTTATACTTATTTAGTATACATGGACTAGGTATGTTTGTCAAGTCCTACCATGGGCTCCATTAAATAGTATACTACGGAGTGGGTAGGTTTGTCAAGTCCTGTCCAAAGATCTAGAGAAAATTATACCACAAGAGATTTAAGATAAGAGATAGTATAATACTATCGATTATTAGGTTCGTGCTAGGAATTTGACACGTGTAGATATAGAATTTGACCGAAGTTATTGATCATTACATATAATTCAATTAAAATATTAGATGAAAATATGATTTCTTCGATTCTCCTTTGAGAATTGAAGGATTTTTGATTGGGCGGGTTCAAAGAAAAAGAAGGATTTTTGTGTCTACCTTACTTTCTTCAGTTTTCCTTATATCAAGAACTCAATCAAATTGCAATTATCGCCAAGAACAAAATGTCTGCTATGCTTAATATCTTTAGTTTGATCTGTATCTGTCTTAATTCTGCCCTTTATAC